ATGAGTTGGTTACCGTTTTTTAAAGCGTTTGTTGTGTTCGTGGCAGTAGTTAGTTTTTTTTTGTGGAAGTTAGCCGGTGTGCTGTTGTTTGTAGGTATGGTCTCTGTGTCTGTGTGTTTTTTACTAAAGGAGTTGTTTTATACTGGTCAGCGTTTTGTGTTTGGATTTTGACTTTTTATTATGACTGAGGCTATTTTGTTTTTTTCTTTGTTTACAGGGTGTTTGTGAAAAGAGTCCCCAGACAGTGAACCTATTTCGGAGTTCCTGGAGTTACCTTTTTTGGGTAGTTTTCTGTTGTTGGGCTCTTCTATAACAGTTACAGCTTATCATCATGGGAAGGGTTTGTCTTGAGGCCGTTGGTGTTTGTGAGCAACGTTGGTATTGGGGGGATGCTTTATGGTCTTGCAGATGTATGAATTTTATGATTGCGAGTGTAATTGATCTGATTCTGTTTATTACGCTGTTTGTTTTAGCACTGTAGGTTTGCATTTTTTGCATGTGTTGATCGGTGCTACGGGCTTGGCTATATTGCTTTACATGGGTAGTTCTAATTTAAGAGATTTTTATTCGGATATAGTTGTGTGATATTGACATTTTGTGGACTATATTTGGTTGTTAGTTTTTATGGTGGTGTATCTTTCTTAATAATGTGTGTCTTCTGTAAGTTAATGTTAGACTGTTAATTTGTGGTGTTATTAGTTCCAGGTTTTGGGCAGAGGATGATATGTTGTCATTGGTTCGGGGTAATGTTGTTGATTTGCCTACAAATGTGTCTTTAAGGTATTTGTGGTGTGGGGGTTTTATGATTAGTGCCTTTTTAGTCTTGCAGGTTGTATCGGGGGTAATACTTTCTTTTTTGTATGTGGCTGATAGGTATTTAAGGTTTGGTTGTGTTGTGGATTTTACAAATGAAGGTTTGTTAGTTTGGTTAGTGCGATATGCACACATTTGAGGTGTTAGTTTTATTTTTATTTTGTTTTTAGTGCATATGGGGCGCGCCTTATATTATTCTAGTTATAGGAAGTTAGGTGTGTGGAACGTGGGCTTTGTGTTGTATCTTTTGATGATGGTTGAGGCGTTTTTAGGGTATATTTTGCCTTGGCATCAGATGTCTTATTGGGCTGCGACCGTGTTAACTTCTATTATGCAGAGTGTACCTCTCATAGGGGCTAGTCTGTACAAGTTCGTGGTAGGGGGTTTCTCTGTTACGAATGTGACCTTAGTGCGTGTGTTCTCAGCACATGTGTGTTTGGCTTTTGTTATTTTAGGGTTTAGGGTTGTGCATTTGTTTTATTTGCATTTAGGGGGTTCTAAAAACCCGTTAAATGTGTCTGGGGGGTACAGGGATGTAGTGTTGTTTCACAGCTATTTTACTAATAAGGATGGTTTTGTATTGATGTGTTTGTTGTGATTGTGCTGTTTGTGTTTGCTGTGAAGCCCAGATGGTGTGTTAGATGTAGAAAGGTATATACAAGCGGATCCTATGGTTACTCCCGTGTCTATAAAGCCGGAGTGGTATTTTTTGGCCTTTTATGCCATGTTGCGTTCCATAGAGTCTAAGATAGGGGGATTAGTGTTAGTGTTGATATTTTTGTTTTTACTCTGATTGCCTACTTTTAACAGGGCTTGCTGTTATTCTGTGTCTCGGCAGTATGTTTTTTGGTTTTTCTTTTCTTTTTTTTTTCTTTTGAGATATTTGGGTGCGTGTCATCCGGAGTATCCTTATGTTTTAGTAAGTAAGTTGTCTAGGTTGTTCGTGGTATTGTTGTTGTTGTTGTTTAAGGGTTTATGGGTAGGCTCCTTGGCGTTTAGCGGGTATATTGGGAAGAGGTCATAATAGTTTTAGGTATGTACACTGCAGTGGTGGTTTTAGGTGTTTTTATAGTTGTTTCTAGGTTTGTGTTGTCTTTGACTCGTTTATTAAAATGTTTGATAGTTATTGAAAATTTTAATGTGTTGTTATTATTTTCTTCTTTGGCTTGTCAGATAGAAGAGACGCGGGTTTTGTTTATAGCCTTGATGGTAATTTTTACGGTTGAGGTGACACTGGGTTTAGTGGTTTTGATACGTTTGTGAGATACAAGCAGTTTGATTGATATAGTTGTTTGGTAGTTTGTGTTTTTTCTAGAATGCTACTAGTTGTCTTTGGGGTTTTAAGGTCTTTTCATATGAATGCCTTGCGAAACGGGTTGTGATCCGGTGCTCTTTTTTCGTTCGATACTGTTAGTCTTTATTTGGTGCTTTTGTCGGTATTTTTGTGGCTGTCTCTTACTTTTTTGTTTGGGCGTGTGAGGGTAATATCTAAGGTGTTTGTGACACTGAGTGTAATTTCTTCTTTAGTTTGTTATTGTTCTGTGCATTGTTTGGTTTTTTGGGTTTTTTATGAGTTGTCTATATTGTTTTTATTATTATTACTTCTTACTGAATCTCCTTATTCGGAGCGTTATTTAGCGTCTTGGTATTTGTTGGGTTATGTTGTTTTAACAAGATTGCCAATGTTGCTGTGTCTTTTTTATTTGTCTGTGGAAACTGGGAGTTTTGATATGCGTACTTGGTTTTCTCTGTGTGGGGATAATATGATATTAGGTTCAGGTGTCTTGTTAGTGTTAGGTGTTATGTTTGTGACGAAGGTTCCCCTACCTCCCTTTCATGTGTGATTACCCATTGTGCATGCCGAAGCGAGTAGTATCGTTTCTGTATGCTTGAGGGGTTATATAATGAAGTTGGGGTTGTTGGGTGTGTGTCGTATGTGTTGCAGAGTTCTTCCTGGGAGCTTGTTCTCCAGCGTTTATATGTTAGTTTGCATGGCTCTCGCAGTATTGTTTTTTTTTAGGGCCGCTCGTGAGTTAGATGGTAAGCGTTGGTTAGCTTTTTTAAGATTGTCTCACATAGTAGTAGCTGCTATTTGTTTGAGGGTTGTTAGGTTCAGAGGCTCTAAATTAGCGTTCATTTTTTCGGTTGGGCATGGTCTTTCTGCGGGTGTTGTGTTTATTCTTTTGTGGCTGGTTTATGAGGTTTCAGGATCTCGCAATTGGTTTGTTTTGAAGTTTTGTTTGTCGGGGAGTTTGTTGATGCGGTGCTTAATGGCTTCAGGGGTGTGCACTGTTGCATCCCTTCCTCCTACATTGCAGTTTTTCACGGAAGTGTCTGTTGTCTCCGAAAGAGGTTATGTAAGTTTGTTGTTTGTTTATGTGTTTTTTTTGTATTTATTTTTTAGAGGCTTAGTACCTCTTTTTTTGATAGGGGGTTTGTTGAGTCGGCATTTTAGTGTGAGTTTTGGTGATGCGGGGGTGTATGGGTATTTTAGTTCTGTACTTTTCTTAGTGCTTTGGAGCTTTATAATGTTTGTGATTGTTTAAATCTGTGTGTAGCGTGGTGTGGGTAGCATATTATGTTTTGGTCGTAAAGGAGGTTAGATATTCGCTATAAGTTTTCCTTAGCTAAAGTATATAGTGTTAGTTTGAAGAGCTGAAGTTACATGTGAATGTGGGAAGAGCTAAAGGTTGATAATTTTTTGCTAGAAAGGTAAGTTAACGGTAAACTGTCTGGTTCATGCTCAGGTAATATAATTTTTTATTCTTTCTTAGTATGTTGTTAACGCGTTTGCATGTGTTGTGATGTTTAGTGTGTCGTATTGTAGAAGGAGGTTGACAGGAGTTTTTGTACCGTGTTGTGTTGTTGCTGGTGTTGTGTTGTTTTTTATTGCTGCGTGTGCCTTATATTTTTGGGATGTCGGGGTTTGCGGTTTTTTTGTTTGTTTTTGTGTTTCCTTTGTTTTTAGCTCTATTTGTTAGTCGTATGTCTGTTGAGGGTATTTCTAAGTTTTGTGCGGGTTTAATCCCGGATGGGACTCCCGTGTGAATTGCCCCTTTTGTGTGTTTGACAGAAAGTTTGAGGTATTTAGTGCGTCCTGTTGTGTTGTTGATTCGGCCTTTTGTGAACTTAACTATAGGTGCTATGGGAGGATTTGTGATAGGTTTGTTGACGTTAGAGACTTGGTGAGTAATTCTGTTTTTGTTTATTTTATTTTTTTATGAAGTCTTTGTTGCGTTGGTGCATTGATTTATTGTGTGTAGAATTTTGTCTTTTTCCGAAAAGCACTAGTTTGTGTAGGTGCGTGGTTATTTAGTGTGTTTGCTTAGTTTAGCGGGGGTTGTTTTTTTTTCTTTTTGTTTGTTTTTTAGGAGTAATTTGTCTTTTTTTTGGTTATTTTTGGAGTTGGGCACTTTGTGTTTGATACCTTGCTTTTTTATGGGTGGTGGTATGCAGGGGTTGAGTAGATTGTTTAGTTATTTGGTAGTGTCTAGGGTTTCGTCTTCTTTTATTGTGTGTGGTCTTTTATTTCAGGGGTTATTTGCATTTATGTTAGTAGGGTTGTTGATTAAGTTTGGTGTATTTCCTTTTTTCGGTTGGGTTTACAAGGTTGTAACAGGGTCCAAATGGTGGGTTGTGTGAGGGTTTTCTACAATGTTAAAGAGTCCTTTTTTATTTTTTTGTTATTTTATGAGAAGTGGTGAAGTTGTGTTGGTAAAATATATGTGTTGTTTGACTTTTTTGGTATGTTCTTTTTTTTTTTGATTGTATTCATTGAATTGGCTATTTTGTTGGAGGCACATGATGTTAGTGTCTAGGGGGTCATTAGTTGCAATGGCTTTTGTATTGTCATATGATACTTTGGTGTTTTTGTTTTTGGTGTATGTTGTTTGGGGGACTTGTGTCATTTTTTTTTTTGGTTGGGTTGGTCGGGATATGTGTCTTAGGAGAGTGGGCTTATGTTTTGTATTTAGTGTGTTAGTTGTGTCGTGACCTCTGTCGTTAGCTGTGTTTTATAAGTTGTTAATGGGGAGTTGTATTTTTGCGTGTAGTTTTGTTGTCTTTTTCGGTTGGGTGGTTTATACTATTTCTGAGCAGTTTTATTTGTTAAAGTTTTTGATGGGTGTAGAGATTCCTAAGAGTTTGAGAGGGGTGTTGAGTGCGGTGTAGGAAACAGTATTATAGGCAGTATAGTTTTAGTTAGGAATTCTTATTTTACACGTAAGAGGTGGTTTTAAAGAAGCCTGCTGCCAAGTTATAAAAGTGTGGGTTGTTTTTTGTGCGGAGACGGTATAGTTTATATTAGAATGCGTACTCTGCAAGTACGAGGTGGATTTTTCCTATTGTTGAGTAGTGGTGTCAGCTTTAGTTTATATTTTGAGAATGTTAATTTGTCGTGTTAACGGAGAAGTTTTTCAAGCTGCGGGTGAATAGTTTGTTAGTTTTGTTGTATTTATTCTTAAGAGGGTTGTTAGCTTTTTTGTTAATTATGGCCTTGGTAGCCTTTTTTGTATTAGCCGAGCGTAAGGTGTTGGGGTATATGCAGCTTCGTAAGGGCCCTAATAAGGTTGGGTTATGAGGTTTGTTACAAAGTTTTGCGGATTTGTTGAAGTTGGTAATTAAGGGTAAGACCGCTTTTTTTTTGGTCCGTAGGTGGTTGTCGTGATGCGGGGTGCTTTTGTTGGTGTTGATTAGGTGTTGTTATTGTGTATTGTTTGCGGTGGTACATTGCGGTGTTTCCAGTGCTTATTTAGTTTTGTGGTTTTTAGTTGTTACTAGTATGTCTGGGTATAGTTTGTTGAGAGTTGGTTGGGGGTCTTATAATAAGTATGCGCTCCTTAGTTGTGTGCGTTCTGCGTTTGGCTCTGTGACGTTTGAAGCTTGTTTTATGTGTGTAGTTGTTATAGTGGCTTTAGTTTCTGGGAGTTACGGTTTGTGAAGTTTTTTACAAAACAGTTGATTCTTAGTGGGTGTTCTACCCGCTTGTTATGGCTTGTGATTGCTTGGAATTTTGTGCGAGTGTAATCGAACTCCGTTGGATTATTCTGAGGCGGAAAGAGAACTAGTTAGAGGGTTGAATACAGAGTATTGCGGCGTTCCTTTTACTTGTTTGTTTGCTTGCGAGTATTTAATTATGTTTGTGTTTTCTTGGTTAAGGGCTGTGTTGTTTTTCGGTGGGTATTTTGTGGTTTTGTTGACGTTAGTGCATTGTTTTTTTTATGTGTGGTCTCGTGCAACTTTGCCTCGAATCCGGTATGATTTGTTTGTAGGTTTTATGTGGGAGTGGTCTTTGGTTTTATTTATTTTTTCTGTTTTTGTGGTTGTTTAGTTTCTTAGGTAGCTTGTATAGTTTAGTGTTAGGAAATCGCAAGGCTGTTAACTTTGAGAGGGTGTTTAAACCTGTGAGCGTTTGTTTTTAAAAAGTGTGTGTTGTCAGAAAGGAGTTTGAAAAGAATGTGAGTTTTGGGGATTTAAGGTCTTTGTGTGAAAGCTTTTTGAACTGATAGGGCTGCTAAGCAGGCTACTGTGATATAGTAGTTGTAAATTTATTTCGTCGGTAGTATTTTGTGTGTTTAAAAACTGGAAGTAGCTTATTTAAAGTTTGGGATTCTTACTCCCAGGATGTACTGTTTCGAGGTATTTTCCGGAGTGTCTGTGTTGTTGGGTTTTGTTTTATTGTTTTTATTAGTTTTTGTTTTGGTGTTAGTGTTTCATGCATTTGTGTGAAATATAAATACTATGGGTGGTGCAGTGCGAACTTGAGTGAGGTCTTATGAGTGTGGCTTTATTTCCCAACGGGTTGTTGAAAACTTTTTTAGGTATACGTATTTTGTTCTATTGGTTTTTTTTGTGATATTCGATCTGGAGGTGTCTTTGTTGTTGAATATGCCGTTGCAGGGGGTGCTATTTAAGAAAATGTCGTATTATGTTTTATTTTTGGTGTTGCTTGGAGTGGGGTTTACTGTTGAGGTGAAAAGGGGTTATGTGGTTTGGAGTTATTAAGGAAAGTGGGAAAGAGGGTTATGTGTGTTGTCGCTGCTAACGATGATAGGGGTTTTAATAAATCCGGCTCTCTAAGATGTGGGAATATAGCAGTGAACTAGGTTATGAAAGAGTACTGTTTGTTTTCAAAACAAAAGGGGGTGTTTTAAACATCGTTTGCTGGAAGTGGAAAAGTGGGGAGTGTGATTGTTTACAATGGATCATAAGCGTGTTGGTTTTGTTTATTTAGTTATAGGTGTGTGAGCAGGTTTCTTAGGGTTGTCTTTGAGTGCTTTAATTCGTTTAAATTTCGTAGAGCCTTATTATAATATAGTGTCTCCCGAGGTATATAATTTTGTTTGTAGTGCGCACGGTATTGTGATGTTGTTTTTTTTTTTGATGCCTGTTTTAATAGGCGGTTTTGGTAATTATTTGTTACCTTTGTTGTTAGGTATACCGGATTTAAACTTACCTCGTTTGAATGCTTTGAGTGCTTGGTTGCTTTTGCCGTCCTCAGTGTGTTTAGGGTTGAGGATGTATTTTGGTGCTGGAGCTGGTTGGACTTTTTATCCCCCCTTGTCCAGTGGGGATTATTCTTCCGGGTTAGGAGTTGATTTTTTAATGTTTAGTTTGCATTTAGCAGGGATTTCTAGGGTGTTAAGGTCTTTAAATTTTATATGCACTATTTATAGCTCTGTGAGAGAGTATACATCAGCTCGGATTTCTGTATTGGTGTGAGCTTATTTGTTTACTTCTATATTATTGATTTTGTCCTTGCCTGTGCTAGCTGCGGGTATTACTATGTTGTTGTTTGATCGTAATTTTGGTTCGTCCTTTTTTGATCCGTTGGGGGGTGGAGATCCTGTGCTGTTTCAGCATTTGTTTTGGTTTTTTGGTCATCCTGAGGTGTATGTTTTGATTTTGCCAGGGTTTGGAGCCGTTAGGCATATATGTGTTAATTTAAGTAATAATGATTCTTTGTTTGGTTATTATGGTCTGATATTTGCTATGGCGTCTATTGTGTGTTTGGGGAGCGTGGTGTGGGCTCATCATATGTTTATGGTAGGTTTGGATGTGAAGACTGCTGTGTTCTTTAGATCTGTGACTATGGTGATAGGTATTCCGACAGGTATTAAGGTTTTTTCGTGGCTTTATATGTTAAGGGGCAGAGGCGTGCGCGCGGGTGATCCTGTTTTATTGTGGGTGTTAGGGTTTATAATTTTGTTCACTATAGGAGGTGTGACAGGTATTGTGCTGTCTTCCTGTGTTTTGGATAGGGTGGTACACGACACGTGATTTGTAGTTGCTCATTTTCATTATGTGTTGTCTTTAGGTTCTTATAGAGCAGTAGTGTTGTCTGTTATATGATGGTGGCCTGTTGTGACAGGTTTGAGTTTAAATAAGTATATGCTGCAAGGGCATTGGTTGTGTTCTATGTTGGGTTTTAACCTGTGTTTTTTTCCTATGCATTATTTCGGTATGTGCGGGTTACCACGTCGTGTTTGTGTTTATGATCCTAGGTTTTTTTGGTTGGAAGGTGTTAGAACTGTAGGTGCAGGGTTATCTATGGTAAGTGCTTTCTTTTTTATGTTAATTTTGTGGGAATCTTTGGTTGTTAATAGTAAGGTAGTAGCATCTTGGGGTAGTAGTGCTTTGGTTTTAAAAGTTGTGGTATTGCCTGTCCCACAGCATGTAGAGTATGTGAGTGAGCCGTCTCGGTGAGTCTTGGTTTAGTGTTTGCGGGGTTAGAGGGTAAATAGTTTAATTAGAATGGTATTTTTGTAAAGTATCGGTGTTGTTGTAGTTTCTGTGAGACTTTGCCCTAGTGTTGTTGTATATTTTGAGATATTACAAAGTGTGGGGTCTTTAGGTATAGTACCTTTTGCATCATGATCTATTGATGGGCAGAGCGGTTGGTAAAATCCGAAGGAGTACGGTTTTTAAAGCACATGTTGAGAAAGTAACAAGTGAGCGGGTAGTTCTTTGAATAGTGTTTTAGAGGGATGATAAATAATACGTGTATTCTGATATCTGATGGGGGGTTGGGTGTATAGTTGCAAGCTTACTGCTAGGAGGTGTTAAGCTGGTTAAGAACTCTAGTAAATGTAAAATGCGCTTAGGGTTAGAAGTACCCTGTGCTAAATTAATGTTATTATAAATTGATTAAAGTGGTTTGTGTTGTTTTATGAAAGCCACCCCTTTAAAAATAGGTAGTGTGTTATATAATGGTAGAATGAGTATAAAATGTTAATACTATCTTTCTATCTCGGCAGTTTGTCAGTCTGTTTAGTAAAAACATAGCCATCTGTGTTATGTTAGATGGTAAAGCCTGCCCTATGCATGAAGATGTAAATGGCCGCAGTAATTTGACTGTGCAAAGGTAGCATAATTAATTGTCTCGTAATTGGGGGATTGTTTGAAAGGTTAGACTAGGCAATGGTTAGAAGGATAGTTGGTTAGAAATTGGATGTTTGGTGCAGATTCCAAACAAAGTTAGTTAGACGGAAAGACCCCGAGAGCTTTACACTTTGGTGTTTATCTGGGGCAGAGGCGTATTTTTCATGCGTTTTTGGATCCTAAGGGGTTACAGGTTATAGTTACCTCGGGGATAACTAGGTAAGAAGCAATAAGAGATCCTATCGCTTTGCTTATTTGCCATCTCGATGTTGATTTAAGGTACCACAGGGGCGCAGTAGTTTTTGTGTTAGGTCTGTTCGACCTGGATTCCTTTCATGAGTTGAGTTAAGACCGGCGTGAGCCAGGTCGGTTCTTATCTGCTATTCTTGCAGGTTAGTACGAAAGGATTGCTTGCAGTTTATGTTGGGTGCGAGCATGTTAATGTATTTAACCTTGCAAAGGTTAAATTGAGTTTAGAGACTCCGTATCTTTGTAATTTATTTAATTCTGGTTGTGGGAGATGTGTTTACTGTTACTACATAGGTGTGTTGTATGGTTAGTTTTATAAGGCGGAGCAGTATTCGTTTCCGCAGCTAGTAGTTAGAACTTGAATTGGAAGAAATTCCGATTAGGGCAGTAGCAAAAAAGTGGTGAACACTCAGTGCCAGCTACCGCGGTTAATCTGTTGGCTTGTTTCTCCGCTTTGGTATAAATTATTGTAAAAGTAAAGAAAAAGGAGAGGTAGAATTTATTCCTTTGTTTTTTAAATGCTTTTAAGTGTTTAGTCGCTTTTGATAAAAAAGGATTAGAGACCCTTGTATAAAAGAAAGTAGTTTTTGACCTTAGTCTAAACTGAAAGGATTTGGCAGCCGATGAAGTTCGTCCGGGGGAGCGTGTTGCTTAATAAGATAGTCCACTCATAGTTTTACCTTTTTTATGGGTTAGTGTATATCCGGTTTAAGATCTGTGATTGATGTCTACAGGTGTATATTTTATAATTTACTCCAGGTCTTTGTGCTGCTAATAAAAAGGGGTGTTATGCGCTACTATCTTAAAACTGTTGTTATTAAAAAAGGCAGTTATTCAGGACTCGGTAGTAGGGGGTGTTAGGTAAGCACCTTTGAAGCGGATTTAGTTGGGGTACACACCGCCCGTCAATCATGATATTTAGTTATGATAAGTCGTAACATGGTAACGTTGGGGGAACCGGACGTTAGTAAGCTTTCTGTATAACAGACGGTTTTGAATGTTGTATAATTTGTTGTATCTTGAGTTAGTTCGCTATGTTTCTATTGTGTGTTCTTTTATACCTTTGTGGGTGTTTGTGGTTATGTTGTGGCAAGTAAGGGGCAAGGGTGTGATGATGTTAGATGGGGAGAAACGTTGGTTGGAGTTTGTTTGAACGGCTATACCTACGTTTCTAACCACTGTGCTCTGTTTTTTTAATTTGCAGTATATAAGTTATGAAAATTTGTTACCGGAGAGTGATGTTGTAAAGGTTGTAGGTCGTCAGTGGTATTGATCTTATGAAACAACTTCCAATGATGAGATGTTTGATTCGTATATGACGGATTTTGTGAATAGGGTGGATAAGCCGTTACGGTTGATTGTTAAAGTACCTTATCGTCTGTTGGTTACGTCTGCCGATGTTATCCATTCTTTTTCTGTGCCTGAGTGTAATATTAAGGTGGATGGTATTCCTGGCCGTGTGAATCAAATTTATTTTTATTCGGAGCGGATGGGCGTTTTCGTGGGGTATTGTAGGGAGTTGTGTGGTGCTGGGCACGCATACATGCCCATTGTGCTAGAGGTGGTCAAGGGTTCACGCTAAGGGTAGGTGTTAAGTGCTGTTAGTTTTTTAAGGTTGTATTTTTCGAGGTTAGTTATGTTTAGTTTTGTGTCACATCCGGTGGTTTATTGTGTTTTGTTGATGTTGAGGGCCTTAGGCGTGTCAGGGTATGTGTATAGTGTAGTAGGGTTCTCTTGATATTTGGTTCTGTTCTGCTTAGTGTATGTGGGAGGTGTGTATGTGCTATTTGTTTTTGTTTCGGTGTATAGTCCAAACCCATCTCCTGTGGTGAGAATGAGGTGATTACTATTCTTCAGGTCTTTTTTTTTCTTTTTTGGTATGTTTAGTTTTAGTTCTTTTTGTTTTCCGGCTTTTGTAGAGTCTAGACATTATTTGTGTTCTTTTTTTGAAGGGTTTTCGTATTGTGTTTATTGTTTAATTTTGATGATAGGTTTTGTTGGTGTCAGTGTGGTGGTTAGTAGGAAGGATGCGTTTTTTCGTTAGGTTACTGTTGTTTAGTCAGCTTAGTATAAATAAAGTAGTATAAAAGATTGTAAATCTTTTGGTGAAGTTTCAGCTGAAAATGTTATAAAGGCTTTTGCGAAGTAGCAGAGATGCCAGAGTGGTTGATAATATGGGTTTGGTTTAGGTCCAGAATAGGATGTGGGACATCTCTCTGGTGAGTAAGGATGTAGTTGTCATATTTGATTTGAAATCATGTAGCTTGTGTTTATTCACAATACTCACTTATTTGTAATGATAATGCGATGTTGTATATGTAAGGGGTATAGTATAGTGTAAGTAAGTTTAATATGAGTGCCAGAGGTGTTTATGGGTTGGTTTTAAGCATCAAATACGGGTTTAAACCCCTTGTATAAAAATTATTGTATTTTAATAAACCTTGAGAGGTGTTTACGTTTCGGCCGTAAAATTGAAAGTGTAGCCTTTCTATTAAAAAAATGTTGTTTTTCCTGTTGTACAGAGCTGTGTTATGTGGTGTAGTTTATTGTTTCGGTTTAGGGGGTTGGGTAGGTTCCTTTCATGTGTTTAATGAGTTTTTGTTTAACTGCTTGTTTGATGATGTCAGTTTGTTATGTGTGTTTATGTTGTTTTGTTGTGGGAGTATTGCTCTTTTTTATTGTTATCATTATTTTGGTGATTCATCCGAAGGGGGTTTGTTGTTTGTTTTGATTGTTTGGTTTTTGAGGGTTATGTTTGTGCTAGTATTTACTTCTTCTCTGGTCTTTACTTTGGTATTGTGGGAGTATTTAGGCTTGGTAAGGTTTTTTCTGATTATGTTTTATGCAAATTGTAGGAGAATGCGGGCATCTCTTATAACTGTTTTTGCATCTCGTTTTGGAGATGCATCTTTGTTTGTCTTGATTATGTGGTTATGTCGATGGTTAGAGTATTCCGGGATTTTGTTTTTAGTGCTGTATTTATTGGTGGTGCTGAGGAAGAGTGCTGCGTATCCTTTTATATCTTGGCTGTTGGAGGCCATGCGTGCTCCTACTCCTGTGAGTTCTTTGGTGCACTCTTCTACTTTAGTTGCTGCTGGTGCTTGGTTTTTGTATCGGTATAATTATGTTTGTGATTCTCGTATGTTGGAGGTGTTGTTTTATTTGGGGATTGTTACTATTTTTATTACTGGTGTCAGAGCTTTGCTTTTTCAGGATTTAAAGAAGATTGTTGCTTTATCAACTTGTAATAATGTGTCATGGTGTTTGATTTTTTTTGTTTGTGGGGATTTAGTGTTGGCGTTGTTGCAGTTGTTAACCCACGGTGTGAGGAAGTGTTTTTTGTTTATGTCTGTGGGGGATTTGATGAGTAGCTCGGGTGGAAGTCAGAGTGCCTTAGGTGTGTATATGTCTCGGTATAGGGGGTTATACGGTGTTGTGTCACAGCTTGTTTTAGTGTTTTCTTTATGTGGTCTGCCTTTTATAGGGGTTTTTTTCAGAAAGCATGGCTTATTTTGTGAGTTTTTGTATAATTACGGGGCAGTGTCTCTTGTTTTGTTGCTGTCTGGTTTCTTTATTTCGTATGTGTATTCTACACGATTAGCTATGTTGTTGTTTGGGTCTGTAGGAGGTCTTAGATTTGGTTACGTGTCTAGTTTTTTATTGATATCCTTGGTTAGAGTATTTAGCACTGTTGTTAATTATGCGGGTTGTTGTTGGTTTTTGGAGTCTAGCGAGCTAAGCATATTTTGGGGTTTGTTGTTTAGTGCGTTGCAAGTGGTTGGATGCTTTATAGGTTGGTTGGTTGGTGCTCGAGGGTTATTAGGGGGGCAAGGGATTTGAGAATCAGTGTTGTGAGGCAATGATGTTGTTGTGGGATGGTTGTATAGTTGTTTTTTAAGTTTGAGGCAGGTTTGTGCTTTTTCGTATTATCGCTGAGAGCTATATTTGTTAGGTTTGTGGGAAGGTACTCATGCCAAGGGCGGTAGTCTGGTGTTATTTTCGTTTAATTTTATGATGTTGGGTCTGATTTTTGCGTTATTCTTTTATATGATTGTTTTGTAGGTTTATTGTGTTGTGGTGCTAGTAGTATAATGTTGTGAAGTGTGCTGTCTTTCCAAGTCAGAGGTCCAGGTTTGGCTAGTATAGTTGTAAGAGAGAAAATAAATCGATACAGTGTTAATAGGCATAGCAATTTTTCGTGTTGCAGGTAGTATTTTGTGTACTTTTCGATGGAGTAGGGTCGTTTAGGTAGTATGTGTGAAGATCAAAACTTGTGTTTTAAGAGGAGTTGTGAGTGAGGGTGAAATATTGCTATGAATAATGTATTTAAATGCATACTATAATATTATTGTGTGTGGTTTAGGTTAGAGAAAGGATCTGTGGAAATTCTGAGAGAAAGAGAAAAAGGATAATATCATATATATCTTGGTGTAGTTGTGTTGGTCGCGGAGGCGAGGGAGATGCATTGAAGCCAGGGGCTATCGGAAAGTGAATACTGACGGTAGAGAGTAGGGGGAAAAAAAAGGGGGGATAGTATACTATATATATATATATATATGTATATATATTATATATATGTGTATGTTATAATAGTAATTGTTTATATGTATAATGCACACATCATATATATAGGATGTGTGCATTATATATATATTTTCTTAATATAGGGAGTGTGTGTGCTTTTTCCGATTTCGCCTGTCAGCCGTGTCAAGGGGTTTGTCTTGTGTGGGGTATAGGGCTTATGCTAATCAGCAAGGTGTTAATAAGAT